ACACGAAGAGTAGTGATTTAACTCTAAGAGAAAGGTCTAATGATCTCGATGTAACTCAAAAATACAGGCATTTGTGGGTTCAATGCGAAAATTGTTATGAATTAAATTATAAGAAATTTTTGAAATCAAAAACAAATATTTGTGAACAATGTGGATATCATTTGAAAATGAGTAGTTCAGATAGAATCGAACTTTCGATCGATCCCGGTACTTGGCATCCTATGGATGAAGACATGGTCTCTCTGGATCCCATTGGATTTCATTCGGAGGAGGAGCCTTATAAAGATCGTATTGATTCTTATCAAAGAAAGACAGGATTAACTGAGGCTGTTCAAACAGGCATAGGTCAACTAAATGGTATTCCCGTAGCAATTGGGGTTATGGATTTTCAGTTTATGGGGGGTAGTATGGGATCCGTAGTCGGGGAGAAAATCACCCGTTTGGTTGAGTACGCTACCGATCAATTTCTACCTCTTATTATAGTGTGCGCTTCCGGGGGGGCACGCATGCAAGAAGGAAGTTTGAGCTTGATGCAAATGGCTAAAATATCGTCTGCTTTATATGATTATCAATCAAATAAAAAGTTATTTTATGTATCAATCCTTACATCTCCTACTACTGGTGGGGTAACAGCTAGTTTTGGTATGTTGGGAGATATCATTATTGCTGAACCCAATTCCTATATTGCATTTGCGGGTAAAAGAGTAATTGAACAAACATTGAATAAAACAGTACCTGAAGGTTCACAAGCGGCTGAATATTTATTCCAGAAGGGCTTATTTGACTTAATTGTACCACGTAATCCTTTAAAAAGCGTTCTGAGTGAGTTATTTAAGCTCCACGCTTTCTTTCCTTTGAATTAAAATTCAATCAAGTAGAGCACACAAAATTCAATTAGTTTATTTGTAGCAAACAAGTAATTAGTTTATTTGTAGCAAACAAGTAGTTAGTTTATAAGAATCAAAGTAAATAAGAATGGAGTTTTCTTTGATGACCTAAGATCTAATTGTAGAAAGAATAAAAAGTTGCGGATAACTCTTTTTTTTACCTAGAATCCCGATTACTAATTAAGAAGTCTCTATCAACAAGATAAAAGAGTGAATTCTTCCTTTCGTGAAATTAGGCAAATAAAATGAATTTCGTCTTATGTCTTATGTATATAATCAAATAGAGAAAAGATAGATATATAGTTTTTTATCTTTCTCTATCTCCCGAAAATCCCATTTTCACTAAAAATTCCTGTTGGGTCGCATTCTAACGAATCTTTCGATAATCTGTAAGAAACTCTTTCTTTATTAAAAATTCGAAGACAAGAACAAAAGACAAAGAAATGAAGAAAAATAATAAAGTGAATTATAATACATATCTTTCATGTAGAAAGATGAATAAGTCCATTTATTTAGTTCTACATTCCTTGGACTTATTCTATATACTCACTTAGATATATAGATACTTATTTCTATACTAAGAATTTGAAATTTAATTAATTAATAATAATTACAATTCTTAATTATAATTATTATAAGATATTTATTTTTTATAAAAAATAAATAATAGCAGGTACAAATAGTAAATCGAGGTACCCATTTTATGACAACTTTCAATTTCCCCTCTATTTTTGTGCCTTTAGTAGGCCTAGTATTTCCGGCAATTGCAATGGCTTCTTTATCTCTTCATGTTCAAAAAAACAAGATTGTTTAGATCTGATGGGACCCAATCTCATCCGTTTTTTTTTCAAAACTTAGACTTGTAGCATAACACAGATATCTATTTCGAAAAATATGGTCTAACGTGTAATTTCCGCCGAACATAAAGGAAAAAGTTCTTATGCCTGCAGAAAAGGATCTATGGGTAAATGAATTCTAGCTAGTTTCAAATAGATCAGGATCGCTGGATGGCTAAAATGTAAAGTCGGTGGATCTATAGGTATATCAATATGTATAGTGGGCTCATATGAAGGGTATGTTATTATTTTAGATCTAACCAATTTGATGAATTACTCCTAAAGGTTCACATCAAACTAGTGCTAGTTCACATCAAACTAGTGCTAGTTGATGAGAGTTACTTCGGAAACAAAAAAAAGTAAAGTCAAATTCATTTGGGGTATTCTCTCAATTCCAATAAAATGCAATCAGATCAAGTATGAGTTGGCGATCAGAAGATATATGGATAGAACTTATAACGGGGTCTCGAAAACTAAGTAATTTATGCTGGGCCCTTATCCTTTTTTTAGGTTCATTAGGATTCTTATTGGTTGGAACTTCCAGTTATCTTGGTAGAAATTTGATATCTTTTTTTCCGTCTCAGCAAATCATTTTTTTTCCACAAGGGATCGTGATGTCTTTCTACGGGATCGCGGGTCTCTTTATTAGTTCCTATTTGTGGTGCACAATTTCCTGGAATGTAGGTAGTGGTTATGATCGATTCGATAGAAAGGAAGGGATAGTGTGTATTTTTCGTTGGGGATTTCCTGGAAAAAATCGTCGCATATTCCTCCGAT